ACAGACAAAAAAATATAATAAATATATAAAGCAACGGAGCCATCATAGTATTTTTGAATTCCTCCGAAAGGAAGGGTGGTAATTTGATCATTTACCTATCGGGGTCTGATCGATCCTATTTTTTTTTTTTGAAGGTAAGGGTCAATTTTATTGTAGAGCCGTATGCAATGCATAATGCCCGTACGGTTGTTCGATTCTATCTTTTTTTTTTCTTGTTATTCTTTTATCTTTCTTTTATCTTCCCCTCATCTAGAGAAACCTTTTATTATCTTATATCATCAGGGTAATGATCCATCAACCTGCTGGTTCTTTTTCTGAAGTAGCAACGGGAGAATTCATCCTGGAAGTGGGAGAACTGCTGAAACTACGTGAAACCCTGACAAGGGTTTATGTACAAAGAACGGGCAAACCCTTATGGGTTGTATCCGAAGACATGGAAAGAGATGTTTTTATGTCAGCAACAGAGGCCCAAGCTTATGGAATTGTTGATCTTGTAGCAGTTGAATGACAATAGCCTGGATTTCGCGTCAATTCGTAATTTAAAATTAACCCTGCCGAGTTTCATTTTAATATTCTATGATGAATTATTTTTATTTCCTATTCTATTAAATAAAAGTAATTCATAATCATCCGGTTAGGATCGATCTAAACCAGCCCATTATGTATATGATTCAACATGCCAACGATTAAACAACTTATTAGAAATACAAGACAGCCAATTAGAAATGTCACAAAATCCCCCGCACTTCGGGGATGCCCTCAGCGTCGAGGAACATGTACTAGGGTGTATGTGCGACTCGTTCAGATCATGAACTAGAACAAAGGAAAGAGAACAATGTTCAAATATAAATGATCAAATAGGATAGAACGGAAAAATGAACTACATTTCTTTTTTATTATCTAAAAAGATAATTATCTAAAAAGATAATAAAATTGATCATATTCCTTTTATTTTGTATGAAATTTATGGTTTCTATTGGTGTAAAACCACTCACCTCAATTCAAGATGAGAAGCAATTCTCCATTGGTAGCAAATGGTTATCCATTAAGCGGAGGAAATCTTAGTTAACATAAACCCCTCTTGCAAGAACGGACTAACAGGGTCAGCTACCCAGCCAACTTTCATAATTAAATACCGTTACTGTATAGGTAGAGCTCGTTGTGAAAGACCTATTACTGGATAATTTATGGGTAGAGCCGAAGAATGTGAACTATACAAGTTAGCAATAACATTGATTAAATGAAGTAAAGGCTCCGGTGTATAGAGAAGACCTCACCGTTTAAGAAGTAACCATAGAAACGATGGAATCCACTATTTATTTATCATGCTATTTTTTTTTTAATACCTAGTATATCGTATTTCGAGGTGAAATGCCTAGAAAAAAATCGTGGTTGGGAAGGTTATAGTAGCCAAAGCCATTGGAATTTTTAGTTTATACATTGGAAAAATCCGTTTTGTTATTAATATACTAGGAAAGGGGCAAAAGAATAACTGAAAGAAAGGAAATCTATTAGTTATTCGTTAAAGTTTCATTTATTCAATGACCAGAATTAGACGGGGATATATCGCTCGGAGACGTAGAACAAAAATTCGTTTATTTGCATCAAGCTTTCGGGGGGCTCATTCAAGACTTACTCGAACTATTACTCAACAAAAAATAAGAGCTTTGGTTTCGGCTCATCGGGATAGGGATAAGCAAAAAATTAATTTTCGTCGTTTGTGGATCACTCGAATAAATGCAGCAATTCGTGAAAGGGGGGTATGCTATAGTTATAGTAGGTTAATAAATGATCTGTACAAGAGACAGTTGATTCTTAATCGTAAAATACTTGCACAAATAGCTATCTCAAATAGGAATTGTCTTTATATGATTTCCAATGAGATCATAAAAGAAGTAAGTTGGAAGGAATCCACCGGTTAAACGGAGTTGCCCGGAGAATGAACTCCGGGAAGGTCGAATAAAAATGAATGAATAGAATATGATAAAATATGAGAAAGTAGTCAAAATAAATATGAATCAACACGTTCAATAAAAAAATTTCTTCTTCCCAGATTATTATTTTTTTTCTTACGACACGAGAATTCAATTCGGATTCTTGGATTTTTCCAACAAAAGACCAATCCGCTTTTGAGTTCGGATGGGGATTTGAATTCAAGTGAAGAAAGAGTAAACCTATCTTTTTCTGGCTCTAAGACTAGGAGTTCTAGTGGTCGACTCGGTTCTTTCAAATTGTTTCTCATTATTAAGAAAAGGTAACAAAGATAAAATACGAGCTTGTTTTATAGCAATAGTAATTAATCGTTGTTGTTTCAAGGTCAATCTATTCACTCGTCTAGATAATATTTTTCCCTGTTCACTAATAAATCGACTAATTAAACTCATGTTTTTATAATCAATTCGATCCCCCGATTGGATCGGGGGCAAACGCCTACGAAAAGATCGCTTGGATTTTAGAAAAGTTCGCTTGGATTTATCCATGGTTTGGTTAGTTTATTTCTTATCCCTAAAATCCTATTTCAGCCGTATCTCTAATTAGAATAAATAAATAGGATTTGGTTTGTTTATAATTATCTTTAACTATGTTAAATATTTTGTTATATATATAATGTCATTTTTTCCCTTTCCTTGTAAGATAAGAGCGCAGGTACTCGCTTCGATCTATTTCTTTATCTCCCCGTGAATCGTATGTTTGTTACAATATGGACAGAATTTTAGCAACTCCAATCGATTAGGAGTATTGTGCCGGTTCTTTTGAGTAATATATCTGGAAATGCCCGTTGATTCCTTATTAACACCGTTTCGAACACAAGCGGTACATTCCAAAAGAACCGGTATTCGCACATCTTTACCCTTGGCCATGAACCTCCTTTGGATTTTTCATTTACTCAACTCTTCCTCTTTCAATCCGAAACGAAAAAGAAGAAAGGAAGGAAAAAAATTGAATTTGTAACTTGCTATCTTCTTATGCAAGATTTCACTAAAACCAATATAGGAAATAAGATAGAAAGATTTCTAAACTATATTTCAAATCACAGTACAGTATTTCATAGAAGTATCTTGTATAATACTCTTTCCCTAGAACCAGAGTTTCTATTCGACTTCCATAGAAGTTTAATACAGAGAAATTTCATATTAATTTAATTCCAACCTGAGCCCAAATCTCCCAGCTGTTGAATGCACTTTTATTCTTTCTCTTTCCTCCCTTATTCTAATTCTAAAAAGGGAAAAAAGAGAAAAGAGGGGGGCTGCTATTTAATTGTATCTCTAATCTTCTTTATTCCTTCCCACTTCAATAACTAGAATGAAAAAAAGGGGAACGTCAACGCATCCGGGAAAAAACGATTAATCTCTATCAATAAACCTGCCAAAGAAACGAACCATAGAGTACTTAGTACCGGTGCCACAGAAAGGTATGTTTGTAGATCTCTCATTGAAAAAACTCCTTCATTTTATTGTAATTTGTAATACAGAAGATAATACATATTGAAATGTACAATCATTCAATAAAAAGATTTACTTTTTTTATACAGAAAAAAACGTCCTTTTCTTCCCCAATATTGCCCAACTCATTTATTTTTCCTAGGGGTTCCGTTCCATATTTCATATAGATAGAAGTTTTTTACTATTATTATATGTTAAATGAGACCAAAAAGACGAAATGGACATAAAAATTCTAGATTTTAATAGAGGCGATAACGATGTGGAAACCAAGACAGGAATTCTCTACAATGACACTGTAGACCAATGGAAGGGATGTAGCGCAGCTTGGTAGCGCGTTTGTTTTGGGTACAAAATGTCACAGGTTCAAATCCTGTCATCCCTACCTATTACTGCTCTTTTGAGCAGTAATGAGGGATTTTTTGAGATCAATTCACATTGGACATATCATATAGAATCTATCATTCTTATGATACCATATAGTGTATGCATACAAGATGTATTGGGGCCAATCCTTTTCTTTACAGTCTTATATTTTATCAGAAAAAAGCGCTCTTAGTTCAGTTCGGTAGAACGCGGGTCTCCAAAACCCGATGTCGTAGGTTCAAATCCTACAGAGCGTGATTCAGATCTTCTTCGATCGAATTCGACTGAAACACTAACTGGAACAGGAATCTTAATTTGACCTCCTGGATATTAAAGAAAGGAGGAGGTCAATAAAAAAAAGAGATGTTAATTAATCAAAGGTCCAACTGATCGCCACGCCTGTATTGTAAATATGCAGTTACAAATAATCCAGCCAAAGTAATAGGAATTAGGCCTAACACGATTCCAAATAGAAAAACTTCAATCATTTCAATTTGTTTGAAAGGAGAAAAAAGAGGTAATATCTATACCTAAATATTAATCCGAATTACCATGAATCTCAATGACCAATAATTGACAATTAACACGGCAAGTAACTAGAAATACGCAGAAGTTTGCGGAAAGATTTACTTTTATGAATTGTGCACTTAATTTCAAATAAGTCGTATCTTGCTCAGACCAATAAATAGAGCTGAGGTTATAGTTAAAGCCGTTAGTAGAAAACCGAAATAACTAGTTATGGTAAGCATTAAGGAGCTAAATGAAATATGTTCTTTTTATACATATGTTTATAAAAAAGTACTTACCTGAGTTTACTTTTTTGCAAAATAGGAGAGAAACAAAAATACCAATTGAAAGTTTTTGATTCATCTATCATTATAGACAGCACTAACAAGGAAAAAGTCACATCACAACTGTATAAAAATAAATTGATTCATCATCTGTAACATCTACCCATACCACGTTTGCAATCAGCGAATGCATTCTTGGATCATTTTTCAACTCAACTTATAAACGAATAATAAGAACTGGGTCGTGTAATTTCGTTTTTAAAATGAAACTCTTTTCGAATCATTATGGAATCAAATTAGAAAATTCTTCTTATTTTTATCATTTTTTTTTATTGTATCGAATCTATTTTCTATTTTAGAGCGAACAGTAATCTTAGAATCATTTTAATTTCATTTTAACTAA